TTTTTGTAACCCGAATCCATCTTGCATGTATATATATATATATCATAATATAGTTTCTAAAAATGGCAGAAAGAGATTGAGATTATGTATGTCCAATTTATTTAATTGATTTCAATTGATTCCTCCTTACTGCTCAGAGGAGAAGTAATAGGTAGGGATGACAGGATTTGAACCCGTGACATTTTGTACCCAAAACAAATGCGCTACCAAGCTGCGCTACATCCCTTTACAATGGGTCTAATTATTGTATAGAATCCCGGTCTTCTTTTCCATAGTGGTATTTCTTCCATTGATATACACAATTTTTTTTGATTTCTTCTTTAGTGGGCTCATATCGTATAAGATATTGTATAACATATAATAAAAGACTTATATAACGCGCATATGAGACGTTAAAAATAAAAAGAAGGAGGGTTTTCAATGCGAGATCTAAAAACATATCTTTCCGTGGCACCAGTACTAAGTACTCTATGGTTCGGTTCTTTAGCAGGTTTATTGATAGAGATCAATCGTTTATTCCCGGATGCGTTAACATTCCCTTTTTTTTCGTTTTAGCTATTGATACGGGAATAGGATTAGAGATACAATTAAATATCTGTAAGTAATCTATATATCTATATATTTTTGAATTAGAATAAGGTACGGAAGGAGAGAGAAAGAATAAAAGTCTATTCAATCTCAGTGAAAATTCAGGCTCAAATTAATAATAGAGTGAGAACGAGAATGGAAATGTGCGCCTAGGACAACAGTATCATACAAGTATAGTTAAATAAGATACTGTACCGCAATTAGAAATATAATTCTAGTTCGAAATAATTGTATTACTTATTATTTTATTTACTACTCTCTTGATTGCAACGAAATCTTTCCTAATTCGATTTCGAGTTAGCAACTTCTATTTTTTCTTTGTTCCTTTCTTATTCGCTTCAGATCGAAAAAATGGAAGAGTTGAGCGAAGAAAAAACAAAAGGGGGTTCATGGCCAAGAATAAAGATGTCCGAGTAACCGTTATTTTGGAATGTACCAGTTGTGTACGAAATGGTGTTAATAAAGAATCAACGGGCATTTCAAGATATATTTCCCAAAAGAATAGACACAATACGTCTAGTCGATTGGAATTAAAAAAATTCTGTCCCTATTGTTACAAACATACAGTTCATGGGGAGATAAAGAAATAGATCGAATGCAGGTCTGTCTGTTACCCTTCCAAGGAAGAGTACAAATGACATATTATATATATAAATATAACTTAAAGCAAATCCTATTTCTATTTCAGTCGGATTTTAAAAATGAATTAGAATTAAGAAATAGGATTTTCACGGATAAGGAACAAACAAACCATGAATAAATCCAAGCGATCTTCTCGTAGGCGTTTGCCCCCGATTGGATCGGGGGATCGAATTGATTATAGAAATATGAGTTTAATTAGTCGGTTTATTAGTGAACAAGGAAAAATATTATCTAGACGAGTGAATAGATTGACCTTGAAACAACAACGATTAATTACTATTGCTATAAAACAAGCTCGTATTTTATCTTTGTTACCTTTTCTTAATAACGAGAAACAGTTTGAAAGAACCGAGTCGACCGCTAGAACTACTGGTTTTAGAATCAGAAATAAATAGGCTTACTCTTCAATCGAATCAAAATTCCAATATGAACTCAAACGCAGATGGATTTTTTGTTCAAAAAATCAAAAAATATGGATTTGATTGTCATGTTGTAATAAAAAAAAGATTGATTCTTCCCCGATTCTTTGATTCTTTTTTTTGTTTGAGCGCGTTCACTCATTTTGACGACTTTGTCATATTCTCAATTTTTTATCATACTAATTTATACTATATCTTCCCGGAGTTCATTCTCCGGGGAACGTCATTTAAGTTTTTCCGATGGATTCCTTACAATCCTCTTCTTTTATGATCTCATTGGAAAAATCATATAAAAACAATTCCTATTTAATATAGCTATTTGTGCAAGTATTTTACGATTAAGAAGCAATTTACTCTTGTACAGATCATTTATTAATCCACTATAACTATAGGATACCCCCTTTCCGCGAATTCGAATTACTGCATTTATCCGAGTGATCCACAAACGACGAAAATCCCTCTTTTGCCTATCTCTATCCCGATGAGCAGAAACCAAAGCTCTTATTTTCTGTTGAGTAATAGTTCGAGTAAGTCTTGAATGAGCCCCCCCAAAGCTTGATGCAAATAAACTCATTTTTGTTCGACGTTTACGAGCTACATATCCTCGTCTAATTCTGGTCATTGAATAAATGAAACTTTGATGAATAACTAATGGATTTCCGTTCTTTCAGTTATTCTTTTCCTCTTTACTGGTCGATTAATAACAAAACGTATTCTTCCAATGTATAAAATAAAAATTCCAATGGCCTTTGCTACTATAACCTCCCCGACCACTATTTTTTTTAGGCATTTCACCGCTAAATAATAAATGGATACTACATATCAAAAACAAAACATAAAAACATAGTCAAAATGAAATATAAATAGATAAAGAAATAGTGGTTTCGTCGTTTCTATGGTTATTTTTTAAACGGTGAGGCCCTTTCTATACACCGGAACCCCTTCCTTCATATAATCAATATTATTGGTATTGGTAACTTGTACAGTTCACATCCTTTGGCTCTACCCATGAATTATTTAGTAATAAGTCTTTCACAATGAGATCTAACCCATACAGTAACGGTATTTAATTATGAAAGTTAGCTAGGTAGCTGGCCCTGTTAGTCCGTTCTTGCAAGAGTGGGAACATCATTTTTATAGATTTCCCCCGCTTAATGGATAACCATTTCTTACCAAAGGGGAATTGCTTCTCATCTTAAATTTAGGTGATTGGATTTGCACCAATGGAAACCATAAATTGAATACACAGGGATATAAGATATAATATAATGGATCTTTTTGATTTGTAGTTTGTAGATAGTGAGTGGAATTCCTCCATTGTATCCTATTCTATCTGGTACTGATCATTGATACTGGAAACATTGTTTCGTTTTTGTGTCCCAGCTCATGATCTGAACGCGTCGCACATACACCCTCGTACATGTTCCTCGGCGCTGAGGACATCCCCGAAGAGCGGGGGATTTCGTGACATTTATTATTGGCTGTCGTGTTTTTCTAATAAGTTGTTTAATGGTTGGCATGCTGAATCATATACATAATAGGCTGGTTTAGATCGATCCTAACCGGATGATTATGAATTGCTTCTATTTATTCTATTAAATAAACCTAAATAAACCCGCTACGAATATAAAATATAAAGAAAATCTCCAAAATGGCACGGATTTCCACGAAATCCGTGCCGTTTTGCTTTCATTGAACCGCTACAAGATCAACAATTCCATGAGCTTGGGCTTCTGTTGCTGACATAAAAACATCTCTTTCCAGATCTTCGGATACAACCCATAAGGGTTTGCCCGTTCTTTGTACATAAACCCTTGTGATGGTTTCGCGCAGTTTCAGTAGTTCTTCCGCTTCCAAGATAAATTCTCCCGTTTGTGCCTCATAAAAAGAGCTAGCGGGTTGATGGATCATTACCCTGATGATAAATAAAGGGTTTCTCCATCTTGCATGATGGTGAGGTGCAAACAAAAAAAAATAATTGAAGAACCGTACGGGCATTTTTTGTGCAGTGCATACGGCTCTATAATGGAATTTACTTTTACCTTTCCGTCAATAAAGAGAAAATATAGGATCTATCAGACGCAAATCGGTAAATGATCCAATTACCACCCTTCCTTTCGGGGGAGTTAAAAAATACTATGATGGTTCCGTTGCTTTATATATTTATTTTGTCTGTGATTCAGCAATCCCAAAGTTTATTTTTGAGCTAAGGAAAAACAAATCTTTTCATTTTCGTACTATTTCATAACATCCATATTTGTTAAAATCCTTCCGGTGTGAAAACAAAAAAAGGTTTGTGACGCTTAAATGGACTCCCGATAGATAAGATAAAATTGGAATACCTTATTATCTCATACTACTCTTTCGATACATAATCTAATAATCTAATGTTTTGAAAAAAAAAAAGAGTTTTTTCATATCGAATTCGAAGTGCCATGCTATTATTACTTAATATTCCTGCTAAGGCATAGTCTTTTTTCTTTCAAACTTTCAAATAAAAAACTCAATGGCGCTAAGCGTGAGGGAATGCTAGACGTTTGGTAATTTCTCCTCCGACCAGGATAAAGGATCCCATTGAAGCGGCCAATCCCATGCATATTGTATGTACATCTGGTCGTACAAATTGCATGGTATCATAAATAGCTACTCCGGGTATTACCCATCCTCCGGGAGAGTTTATAAACAAATAGAGATCTTTGGTATCATCCTCTATACTGAGATACACCATAAGACCAATAAGTTGATTCGAGATCTCACTATCAACCCCTTGGCCTAAAAAAAGCAATCTTTCTCGATAAAGTCTGTTGATTAGGATAAAATACTATCCCTTAGGAACCGTACATGCACCTTTTGAGGCATACGGTTCAAAAAAATAGCGAAAAAATAAAAATCAATGTATAAGATTCCAACCCCCCTTATTTTTTTTGGCATAGAAGTAACCTTTATTTTCTTCCATAAAGAAAAGATAAGTTTTCGCTCGTTTCCCTATAACCTATAATAATAAATTCACTAAACTTATAAACTTATCGAACAAACTTCTCATTGATGTATTGTTTCATCGAGTCCAATCCAAATTACGATGTCATTTTCTTGTTCCTGAATGGGCCCCTTCCATTTTTTTAGGTTTATGCTCTACTCCAGGTAAAGAAAGATATGCCCGATTTTGATTTGCACATATAGAACAAATGCTCCCAATATCACTTCTTTTTTTTTCTAAACGGAGCCTGGATACTTCATTTTCTTGGTCCAACCAAGCCAACCATAAATTATTAAAATTGTGAGATGCTAATATTAGGATCCCCAAAAAAGAAAATGGATCAAATTGAACTTCGCGCTCCAAATTTTTGATGATTTAATCAATAGTTATTGGGTGAAACAAAGGGTATCTCGATCGAGGGAGAGAACGGGGAAATCCCATATGACCCAATATATCTGACAAGTCGCACTATACGTCAACCCAAGATGCATCTTCCTCTCCAGGACTTCGAAAAGGTACTTTTGGAACACCAATAGGCATTAAAAAAAAAATGAAGTACTATATTTCACTTTGATGTGGAAACGTAATTAATGGGTTTATTTATGGCGTTATTATATTTTCATCTATTTTAGCCATGGTCAGAAAGGAAAACATAAAGTAAATAAAATTATTAGAAATAGGTCCTTCAAATGATGAACAAATGATGAATAAGTATGGATGTATTCACTCATAGAAACCCGGCTCAACCCACCATTGCGTATTGGGGCTTATCGGGTATAGAATAGATCTGCTTCTCTTTGTTCCTACGAACAGAATTGTTTCATTATTTCCAGCAGAATACAATAAATATTAGCTCCTGCTACGAGATAATCCACTGAAGGGCGTAGGTCCATAGCATTGTTTTTTAAATGCAATAAAGTTACATAGTGTTGATCTTTCTTTGATAAAGGGGTATTTCCATGGGTTTGCCTTGGTATCGTGTTCATACCGTTGTATTGAATGATCCCGGTCGGTTGATTGCTGTTCATATAATGCATACAGCTCTGGTTGCTGGTTGGGCTGGTTCGATGGCTCTATATGAATTAGCAGTTTTTGATCCTTCTGATCCCGTTCTTGATCCAATGTGGAGACAAGGTATGTTCGTTATACCCTTCATGACTCGTTTAGGAATAACCAATTCATGGGGCGGTTGGAGTATCACAGGAGGGGCTATAACTAATTCAGGCATTTGGAGTTACGAAGGTGTGGCCGGAGCACATATTGTGTTTTCCGGCTTGTGCTTCTTGGCAGCTATTTGGCATTGGGTGTATTGGGATCTAGAAATATTTACTGATGAACGTACAGGAAAACCTTCTTTGGATTTGCCCAAGATTTTTGGAATTCATTTATTTCTTTCAGGGGTGGCTTGTTTTGGTTTTGGCGCATTTCATGTAACAGGTTTGTATGGCCCTGGAATATGGGTGTCCGATCCTTATGGACTAACTGGAAAAGTACAATCTGTAACTCCAGCGTGGGGTGTGGAAGGTTTTGATCCTTTTGTTTCGGGCGGAGTAGCTTCTCATCATATTGCAGCGGGTACATTGGGCATATTAGCGGGTCTATTCCATCTTAGTGTTCGTCCGCCTCAACGTCTATACAAAGGATTACGTATGGGCAATATTGAAACTGTCCTTTCCAGTAGTATCGCTGCTGTCTTTTTTGCTGCTTTTGTTGTTGCTGGAACTATGTGGTATGGTTCAGCAACTACCCCCATCGAATTATTTGGTCCCACTCGTTATCAATGGGATCAAGGATACTTTCAGCAAGAAATATATAGAAGAGTTAGTGCTGGACTAGCCGAAAATCAAAGTTTATCAGAAGCTTGGTCTAAAATTCCCGAAAAACTGGCTTTTTATGATTACATTGGCAATAATCCGGCAAAGGGTGGATTATTCAGAGCGGGTTCAATGGACAACGGGGATGGAATAGCTGTTGGATGGTTAGGACACCCCATCTTTAGAGATAAAGAAGGACGTGAACTTTTTGTACGCCGTATGCCTACCTTTTTTGAAACATTTCCAGTTGTTTTGGTAGATGGAGACGGAATTGTTAGAGCGGATGTTCCTTTTAGAAGAGCAGAATCAAAGTATAGTGTTGAACAAGTAGGTGTAACTGTTGAGTTCTATGGCGGCGAACTTAACGGAGTTAGTTATAGTGATCCTGCTACTGTTAAAAAATATGCTAGACGCGCTCAATTGGGTGAAATTTTTGAATTAGATCGTGCTACTTTGAAATCCGATGGTGTTTTTCGTAGCAGCCCAAGGGGTTGGTTTACTTTTGGACATGCTTCGTTTGCTTTGCTCTTCTTCTTCGGACATATTTGGCATGGTGCTCGAACCTTGTTCAGAGATGTTTTTGCTGGTATTGACCCGGATTTGGATGCTCAAGTGGAATTTGGCGCATTCCAAAAACTTGGTGATCCAACTACAAGAAGACAAGTAGTCTGATATAACATTGTTCTCGTATCTTTTGACTCTATTTTTTTCTTTGACTTTTGCTCTTTCTTTATCCAGGAGATGATCCAAAATAAACAGGTATGGAAGCTATAATTGTAAACCACGATCGAATCTATGGAAGCATTGGTTTATACATTCCTCTTAGTCTCTACTCTAGGGATAATTTTTTTCGCTATCTTTTTTCGAGAACCGCCTAAAGTTCCAACTAAAAAGTAAAAAGATTAAATGCTTTTTCATTATCTCAATTGAAGTACTCAGCCTCCCGATATTGGGAGGCTGAGTACTTCAACTAGTCCCCGTGTTCCTCGAATGGATCTCTTAATTGTTGAGAGGGTTGCCCAAAAGCGGTATATAAGGCATACCCAGTAAAACTTACAAG